GTTTACTAATGGGATGTCCTATTGCATTACAAAATTTCATTTTTGACAACGATTCAACTAAAGGAAGAATTGGAACAATTGTATCAAGTTTATTTATGGTATTATCTATTATCAACGAATTTTCGAGCATTTGACTCCGTACTACTAAGGGGTTTAGACATACATTTGAAAGATAACCCAAAAGGGAGAGGGAATGCTTGGATAATGAATTTATATAGATCTTTTCCGGGTGAAACCCCACATCAAAATGACATTGACATACATTGACAAAATAATATTTCCACTTTTTCATCGGAAAAGGCCTATCTTTTGAAGCCAGAATAGATTTTCCTTCATATCGAAAATAATGTATGAAAGAATCCTTAACCAAGCATAGGGTTGCCCGAAAATCGTTAGTAAAGCTTTCAGCAAAATCTTCTATTTTTTCATAGAAATATATTCGTTCAAAAAGGACTCGAAAAAATGTTGATTGCAAATGAAAGGATTGGTTACGAAGAAAGAAGAGAATAGATTCGTATTCATATACATGAAAATTATATAAGAACAAGAATAATCTTGGATTGTCTTTTGCAAAAATGGAAATAGATTTCTTTGAAATAATAAGACTGTTCAAATTCCAATACTCATGAAGAAAGAGCCGTAATAAATGTAAAGAGGAGGGATCTCTCACCCAGTAACGAAATGTTTGAACCAATTTTTCTAGATGGATAGGGTAAGGTATTAGTACATCTGACACATAATTTAAATGTGGAAACTTACTCTCTAAAAAAGGAAATATTGAATGAAGTGATTGTAAATTATGAGATTTTACTATTTCTGACCTTTCTAAAAGGGATACTAATCGTCGGGAAAATGGAATTTCTACAATGACTGCAATCCCCCCCGATAGCATTTGAGAATGCAAATTCTTATTGTACCTAAAAAGTGGATTTTGGTTTGAATCATTAACAGAAAAAATCAAATGATTCTGTTGATACGTTCGAGTAATTAAATGTTTTACAACTAATAAACTTGATTTAGATTTAATGTCATAACCCCCATTTTCCAACAAACTGGATCTATTTAAACCACGATCACGAACAAATGTATAAATATACTCCCGAAAGATAAGTGGGTATAGGAAGTCATTTTTTCGAGACCGATCTAGTTCGAAATATCTTTTGTATTTCTCTATTTTCATTTGAAATTCAATTTAATTGAAGCAAAGATAGGAGATTTTGAGGGTTATTCAATAATACATAGTGCGATACAGTAAAAACAAAAAAGTATAATAAGAAAAGAATAGATACTTTAGAAATTGGCAAATTGATCAACGGATTCTCTATTTTCTCTTTGTTCCATCGAATCGATTTATGTTCATTATAGGATAAGAAGATGGTTAGAAATCCTTTATTTTTTCACGCCAATCGCTCTTTTGATTTTGGAAAAAAGTTATTTATCAATATACTCTTTCTTCTACACATCTAATTCCCCTCACAGTGGAGAATGACAATATAGTTAGGATTTATTAAAAAAATGGAAAATCCATTCATGGAAAAGCCTTTCCGCGGGGGCACTAATCTCTTTTTAACGTCCAATTAGATCGGAAAATCGTTCAAATTAAGAACGGGAGCTCGTTGCTTTTTTGTTTCCCGATAATTAGAGCCATATAACTCTATCCATTTATTAACTCAGACCCACTTTAATAATAGAAATATTATATTATAATTTTTTTTTCGTTCTATGTTCCGTACCAAGAATTCAAACAAGGTTTGGAACCGATCCAAAAAAATTTAGCAGAATTCTCCATTAATACGACATGCTATTTTTTCCATTCATTCCTTTCAGCAGGATCAGTCGTGGTCTTACAAACTATACCAAGGTATGGACGAATTTATTTCTTCATACAAATGCGTAAAAGACGTTAGCCGCACTTAAAAGCCGAGTACTCTACCATTGAGTTAGCAACCCCCCCCAAAAAATTACGTTATGTAGATATAATTATCATAAAAAAAATAGAATCATCATTAAAAAATTTAATAATAAATTAAATAAAAAAAAAGAAAGATAAAGTCAAATTTATATGATTTACTAATTTCTTATGGATGAAATATATATGTATATAATATTTTTTAATATACTGGATTTTCTTTATTTTCTATATTTTATTTTATAAGTTATTTGCTTGCTTTTATTTTCTAAATTTTCTATTTTATTCTTTATTATTATAAATTTTATAATTATATATATTTCAAAATTTTTATGTTTTGTAAAAGATATAAAATATATATATAAAACTTTAAAAAAACTGAAAGACTAAAATAAAGAGATAAATAGATCCGAAACTAAGATCTAATTGCCCAGATCGAATTATATTTATTTGATACACTGTTGTCAATATGAATATAAATGTGTTGAGAAAAATATCTGCAATGAAGATTAGTTAAAATAAAAAACCAAAATTGCCTTTATTATGCTCTTACATAGAGACAGGGTTGTTCACAAAGACATATTTTTATATATAAAATTCGGGATGTTCTGGGACGGAAGGATTCGAACCTCCGAATAGCGGGACCAAAACCCGTTGCCTTACCACTTGGCTACGCCCCATTTATATTTTGATTCAACACAAATAAACACTACTATTGGTATTGGTTCTTCGTCAATTCACTGAATTTGTTGATCATAATATAGAATTCTATTAAGATATTGTATGAAAATATGATTTCTTCTATTCTTTTTTTAGTTAAGAATTGAAGGATTTTTGATTGGGTAAGTTTAAAGTTTTTGGTCTACCTTACTTCTTTTTTATTACTTGATACTTTATACTTTAAAAAATATCAATTTTTATATCAATAATCTATTAATATCAATAAACCTATTAATAACTCAATCAAAATGAAATTCTCTTCAAGAACAAAATGTTTGTTATGTTTAATATTTTTAGTTTGATTTGCATCGGTTCTACCCTTTATTCAAATTCAAGCAATTTTTTCTTTACAAAATTGCCCGAAGCCTACGCCTTTTTGAACCCGGTCGTGGATGTTATGCCAATAATCCCTCTGTTCTTTTTTCTATTAGCTTTTGTTTGGCAAGCGGCTGTAAGTTTTCGATGAGATCTTTAATACTGTCCTCAAAAAATTTATAATTTATTCGATAAACAAAATTATAGTACTTAATAAGATATAAGATCAGATAAGTTTTTATAGTATAAGTTTATTGTATAGACATGAAAAATCTGGATTATCCCATTTCCCCATTCTGAGCTTTTTTCCATGTCATTGAAAAAAAAACCTAGTCTAGTAGAGTACCCCGCAATATCGAATTGTGGGGATAAAAAAACTTGCAATGAAAGACTCCACTCTATATTCAAAATGAATTTAGAAAAATTCTTTGCTCTTTCTAAAAATTTCTAGAAACTGCTTTATTTCTTTGTGTCAAAATATGATATAAAATATGATATATAGAGAATCTATTTTCTTTTTTTCCAAACCAAAAAAAGATCTTGGAGATTGTCTAATGCTTACTCTCAAACTCTTTGTTTATACAGTAGTGATATTTTTTGTTTCTCTCTTCATCTTCGGGTTTTTATCTAATGATCCAAGGCGTAATCCTGGACGTGAAGGTGAAGAATAAAACAAAAAGAAAAATACGGCTTTTTCCTTGCTTAATTTTTCAATGTTCTTAGCATTTTAACTATTCTACATTTTGATCTCTAACTATTAACTAAATAAATAAAGCAAAAAGGTTTAATAAATTTAAAAGATAAAAAATACCAAATCATCAATGAAACCGGAAAGAGAGGGATTCGAACCCTCGGTACGAATAATTCGTACAACGGATTAGCAATCCGACGCTTTAGTCCACTCAGCCATCTCTCCCAATTTAAAATAATTACTATATTAAAGTTAAATAAGTAAAGCTTAAAAAAACAAAGCCTCTTTGCTATGTCTCTTTTTTTTTTATCTTTTTGTACTTTAAATATATAATCAAATATATAATCCGAATAATCCTTAATTTTAATATATAATCTCAATAATCTAAATATCTATAACTATAAAAAAATATACACGATAATTTTGTTTTTAATAGATAATTATTGTATAGTTTTTTGGTTTTATATAGTTTTATTTTTGTCCAAAAATGTTATTTTCACAACCTGGCCCGTGTCACGGGCCATTCTTGTTGAAAAAATTGTATTAGAAATTTTTTAGATAAATATTAGAATTAGATAAAATTGCTTATTTGATTCGAAAACAAAATACTTGTTATTGAAACAATCTGAAAGAGGCCTATTTCCATTCCTATCCTATAGAGATCAAATGATATAAAGTCAACGAGTCCTTTTTCCCTAATCTCGTTGGGTCCATGAAGAAATACAATATCAACGCTATACTTTTCGTGATTCTTTTATGGATCATGTCCCGTCTTTTTACTCGACAAAAGATTCATTTCTATACAATAATCGCATCATAGCGGGTATAGTTTAGTGGTAAAAGTGTGATTCGTTCTATGATAATCCAAAAAGTTAAGGGATCTTCGGCATATAATATATCCCGATCAAAAACTTTATTTCTAAAAAGGATTAAATCCTTGACCTCTCAATAAGAATTTTGAGGAATAATATACATTCTCGTGATTTGTATCCAAAAGTCAATTAGAAATTGAAAAATTGGAATTGGATTATAAGATTACGAAACATAATTTTTGACTTTCAATTGAATAAGTATGAGTAAATAATCTATGGATAAAGACAGAAAAGCTTATTTCTAATCGTAACTAAATCTTCAATTTTGTATTTGTTTTGTCTAATCGAGATTGAAGCAAAATTGAATATTAAACGATGACTTTGGTTTACTATAGACATCGACATCTTGTTTTATCTCGGTAGAAAAAAAGCCTTTTTCTAAAGATTTTATCAAATAGAAATAGAGAACGAACTAATTAGAAAGATTATTCAAATCCCCTCGTCTAGAAGGATCATCTAAAAAGCGCGTTGTTTTAAATGCATTAACATTAAG